TCCTATACGACGGATGATCCGATCGGCAGGGACCACGATTGGGAATGGTTTGATGGCCTTTCTCCGAGGAAGAAGCGAAACAGAATCAACTTGAATTCGGGACAGCTATTCGAAATCTTAGTGAAACACTGGATTTGTTATCTCATGCCTGCTTTTTGTGAAAAAAGACCAATGGAAGGGGAGGGTTTCTTCAAACAACAGGGATCGGATTTTTTGAGGAAGGTATCGAGAGAGAATTGGATTTGGTTAGACAATGTGTGGTTGGGAAACAAGGATCGGTTTTTTAGCAAGGTACGGAATGTATCGTCAAATATTCAATATGATTCCACAAGATCTAGTTTCGTTCAAGTAACGGATTCTAGCCAATTGAAAGGATCTTCTGATCAATCCAGAGATCCTTTCGATTCCATTAGTAATGAGGATTCGGAATCTCACCCATTGATCAATCAAAGAGAGATTCAACAACTCAAAGAAAGATCGATTCTTTGGGATTGGGATCCTTCCTTTCTTCAAACGGAACGAACAGAGATAGAATCAGACCGATTCCCGAAAAGCCTTTCTGGAGATTCCTCAATGTCCCGGCTATTCGCGGAACGTGAGAAGCAGATGACGAATCATCTGCTTCCGGAAGAAATCGAAGAATTTCTTGGGAATCCTACAAGATCAATTCGTTCTTTTTTCTCTGACAGATGGTCAGAACTTCATCTGGGTTCGAATCCTACTGAGAGGTCCGATCCTAAATTGTTGAAGAAACAACAAGATGTTTCTTTTGTCCCTTCCAGGCGATCGGAAAAGAAAGAAATAGTGGATCTATTCAAGATAATTACGTATTTACAAAAGACCATCTCAATTCATCCTATTTCATCAGATCCGGGATGTGATATGGTTCCGAAGGATGAACCGGATATGGACAGTTCCAATAAGATTTCATTCTTGACCCAAAATCTCTTTTTGGATTTATTTCATCTATTCCATGACCGGAACAGGGGGGGGTACACGTTACACCACGATTTTGACTCAGAAGAGAGATTTTCAAAAATGGCAGATCTACTCATTCTATCAATCACCGAGCCGGATCTGGTGTATGATTATGATAGGGTCTTTTTTCCCTTTTCTGAGGGATTCAACTCCGGGGATGAATCGAAAAAGAAATCTTTATTGGTTGTACCTCCTATTTTTGATGAAGATCCAAAACCAAAAAGAGTGGTATTTGCTAGCAACAACATAATGGAGGCAGTCAATCCATATAGATTGATCCGAAATCTGATTCAAATCCAATATAGCACCTATGGGTACATAAGAAATGGATCAAATCGATTCTTTTTAATGTTAATGAATCGATCCGATCGCAACTTCGAATATGGAATGAAAGGGGATCCAATAGGAAATGAGACTCTGAATCATAGAACTAGAATGAAATATACGATCAACCAACATCTCTCGAATTTGAAAAAGAGTCAGAAGAAAGGGTCCGACCCTCTTAGTTCTCGAACCGAGAGATCCATGAATCGGGATCCTAATGCATATAGATACAAATGGACCAATAATTTCCAGGAACATTTGGAACATTTCATTTCTGAGTCGAAGAGCCGTTTTCAATTTCAAGTAGTGTTCGATCGATATCATCATCATCGAGATCGATTACGTATTCAGCGATCTCGATATCAATTACGTATTCATCTGAATCGATTACGTATTCATCTGAATCGATTACGTAGTCATCGATCTCGAGATCGATTACGTAGTCATCTGAATCGATTACGTAGTCATCTGAATCGATTACGTAGTCATCTGAATCGATTACGTGGTCATCTGAATCGATTACGTAGTCATCTGAATCGATTACGTGGTCATCTGAATCGATTACGTAGTCATCTGAATCGATTACGTAGTCATCTGAATCGATTACGTAGTCATCTGAATCGATTACGTAGTCATCTGAATCGATTACGTAGTCATCTGAATCGATTACGTAGTCATCTGAATCGATTACGTATGAATCCGACTCAATATTTGATTGATTGGGCCGAGTTTATGGCCAAACTGTCGAAGTCACATCCCTTTTTGACGAAGTCACCTCGTTTCCTTTTGTCTTTCCTTTTGTCGAAGGCATCTTTATTTTTGTCGAATTCACTTCCCTTTTGGTCGAAGTCACTTCTCTTCTTTTTGTCAAAGTCACTTCTCTTTTTGTCCTTTTTGTCGAAGTCACTTCCTTTTTTATTTTTGAGTATCGGAAGTACCCCCATTCCTGGGTCTGAGATCCCCATCTATATCTATGAATTGAAAGGGCCGAATGATCAACTCTGCAATCAGTTGTTAGAATCAATAGGTGTTCAAATCGGTCCTTTTAATAAATGGAAACCCTTCTTATTGGATGATCATGATCCTTCCCAAAAATCGAAATTCTCGATCAATGGAGGCACAATATCACCATTTTTGTTCAATAAGACAAAATGGATGATTGACTCATTCCATACTAGAAAGAATTGCAGGAAAGACTTTGCTAACACGGATTCCTATTTCTCAATGATATCCCACGATCGAGACAATTGGCTGAATCCCGTGAAACCATTTCATAGAAGTTCATTGATATCTTCTTTTTCTAAAGCAAATCGACTTCGATTCTTGAATAATCCACATCACTTCTGGTTCTATTGTAACAAAAGATTCCCTTTTTATGTGGAAAAGGCCCTTCTCAAGAATTCGGATCTTACGTATGGACAATTCCTCAATATCTTGTTCATTCGCAACAAAAGATTTTCTTTGTGCGTCGGTAAAAAAAAACATGTTTTTTTGGAGCGAGATACGATTTCACCAATCGAGTCACAGGTATCTAAGATATTCATACCTAACGATTTGTCACAAAGTGGTGACGAAACGTATAACTTGTACAAATCTCTCCATTTTCCAATTCGATCCGAGCCATTCGTTCGTAGAGCTATTTATTCGATCGCAGACATTTCTGGAACACCTCTAACAGAGGGACAAATAGTCCATTTTGAAAGAGCGGATTGTCCACCTCTTTCAGATATGAATCTATCTGATTCAGAAGGGAAGCAGTATCTCAATTTCAATTCAAACATGGGTTTGATTCACACTTCATGTGCTGAGAAATCCAAAAAGAGGAAAAAACGGAGTCTTATTAGGGTTAAGAAACGGCAGATGCATAGAACCCTTCAACGAGAGCGTGCTTTTTCAAATCTCTCAAAATGGAATCTGTTCCAACCATATATGCCGTGGTTCTTTACTTCGACAGGGTTCAAATATCTAAAATTCGCCCTGTTAGATACTTTTTCAAACCTATTGCGCAGTCACATATCCATTTTTCAGGATATTCTGGAGACATCATGGTGGATTCTTCAGACAAAATTGTGGGCGATTCTTTCAAAATGGAATCTCAGTGAGATTGAGATTTCGAGTCAGTGTTTACAGAATCTTCTTCTGTCCGAAGAAATGATTCATCGAAATAATGAGTCACCCCTATGGCTGAGATCCTCAAATGCTCGGGAGTTCCTCATCCTTTTCCTTCTTCTTGTTGCTGGATATCTCGTTGGTACACATCTTCTCTTTGTTTCCCGAGCCTCTAGTGAGTTACAGACGGATTTCAAAAAGATCAAATCTTTGATGATTCCATCATACATGATTGAGTTGCGAAAACTTCTGGATAGGTATCCTACATCTGAGCGGAATTCTTTCTGGTTAAAGAATCTCTTTCTAGTTGCTCTGGAACAATTAGTCTATTTTCTAGAAGCAATATGGGGTTCTGCTTTTAACATGCTAGTAGGTGGCGGTCCCGCTTCTGGGTTCAAATCCATAGGTTCTAAGAAGAAATTTTGGAATATCAATCTCATCGGTATCATCGATTTCCTAAGGATCATACCAAATCCCATCAATCGAATCACTTTTTCGAGAAATACGAGACATCTAAGTCGTACAAGTAAAGAGATCTATTCATTGATAAGAAAAAACGTGAACGTTGAGTGGATTGATGATCAAATAGAATCCTGGGTCGCGAACAGTGAGTTGATTGAGGATGAAGAAAGAGAATTCTTGGTTCAGTTCTCCACCTTAACGACAGAAAAAAGGATGGATCAAATGCTATTGAGTCTGACTCATAGTGATGGTTTATCAAAGAATGACTCTAGTTATCAAATGGTTGAACAACTGGGATCAATTTACTTACGATACTTAGTTGACATTCATCAAAAGGATCTAATGAATTATGAGTTCAATAGATCCTGTTTAGCAGAAAGACGGATATTCCTTGCTCATTTTCAGACAATCACTTATTCACAAACCTCGTGTGGGGCTACTCGTTTTCATTTCCCCTCTCATGGAAAACCCTTTTCGCTCCGCTTAGCCCTATCCCCCTCTAGGGGTATTTTAGTGATAGGTTCGATAGGAACTGGACGATCCTATTTGGTCAAATCCCTCGCGACAAACTCCTATGTTCCTTTCATTACGGTAGTTCCGAACAAGTTCCTGGATGACAGTCCTTCTTGTATGGATGAGATCGATCCTTATGATTATGATTCTGACGATCTTTATAGTGATTCTAGTGATGATAGTTACGCTATTGATATTGATGAGAGTGACGATATTGATGAGAGTGACGATAGCGATAGCGATAGCGATAGCGATGATGACCTTGATATAGATGATATAGAGCTGCTAAATGAGCTAACTACGGATATGGATAGACTAGACCGATTTAGTATCCCCCTTACATTCGAATTAGCAAAAGCAATGTCTCCTTGCATACTATGGATTCCAAACATTCATGATCTGTCTGTGCGTGCGTCGAATGACTTATCCCTCGGTCTATTAGTGAACTCTCTCTCCAGGGATTGTGAAAGAGGCTCCACTAGCAATATCCTTGTTATTGCTTCGACTCATATTCCCCAAAAAGTGGATCCCGCTCTAATAGCTCCGAATAAATTAAATACATGCCTTAAGCTACGAAGGCTTCTTATTCCACAACAACGAAAGCACTTTTTCACTCTTTCATATACTAGGGGATTTCACTTGGAAAAGAAAATGTCCCATCCTAATGGATTCGGGTCCATAACCATGGGTTCCAGTGTACGAGATCTTGTAGCACTTACCAATGAGGCCCTATCCATTAGTATTGCACAGAAGAAATCCATTATAGACACTCATACAATTCGATCTGCTCTTCATAGACAAACTTGGGATTTGCGAGCCAAGGTAAGACCGGTTCAGGATCATGGGATCCTTTTCTATCAGATAGGAAGGGCTGTTGCACAAAATGTACTTATAAGTAAGGTCCCCATAGATCCTATATCTATCTATATGAAGAAGAGATTCCCTAAGGAAGGGGGTTCTTATTTGTACAACTGGTACTTCGAGCTTGCAACGAGCATGAAGAGATTAACGATACTTCTTTATCTTTTGAGTTGTTCTGCCGGATCGGTCGCTCATGATCTTTGGTCTCTACCCGGACCCGATGAAAAAAATGGGATCACTTCTTATTTGGTTGAGACTGATTCTGCTCTAGTTCGTGGCCTATTAGAAGTATTCGAAGGAGAGGGCGCTCTGGTGGGATCCTCGCGGGCAGAAAAAGATGGCAGTCAGTTTGATAATGATCGAGTGACATTGCTTCTTCGGTCCGAACGAAGGAATCCCTTAGATATGATGCAAAATGGATTTTGTTCTAGCCTTGATCAGAAATTTCTCTATGAAAAAGATGAATCGGAGTTTGAATTGGAAGAAGGGGTTGCATTTGGAGAAGGAGAAGGAGACCTCGACCTGCAACAGATAGAGGAGGATTTCTTCAATCACATAGTTTGGGCTCCTAGAATATGGTACCCCGATCTATTTGGTTGTATCGCAAGGCCCAATTCATTGGGATTTCCCTATTGGGCCAGGTCATTTCGGGGCACGCGGATCATTTCTCATCAAGAGAATGATTCGGAAGAGAATGATTCGGAGTTCTTGCAGAGTGGAACCATGCAGTACCAGACACGAGATCGATTTTACAACGAACAAGGCTTTTTTCAAATTCAAATAAGCCAATTTCTTTGGGACCCTGCGAATCCATTCTTTTTCAATGCGCCTGTGTTTTCACGTCGAGAATTCTTTGCAGATCAAGAGATGTCAAAGGGGCTTCTTACTTCCCTAACAAGTCCTCCTACATCGATGTCTCAAAGCTGGTTCACCAAGAATACGCAAGAAAATCACTTCGAATTGTGGATTCATCGCCAGAGATGGCTTAGAACCAATAGTTCATTATCTAATGAGTCTTTCCGTTCTAATACTGGGTCTTTCCGTTCTAATACTCCAGCCGAGAGTTATCAGTATTTATCAAATCTGTTCCTATCTAACGGAACGCTATTGGATCAAATGACAAAGACATTGTTGAGAAAGAGATGGCTTTTCCCGGATGAGATGAACCATTTGATTCATTTAACAGGAGAAAGATTTCCCATTCCTTAGCCGGAAAGATATGTGGCCATGAAAGGGGGATTAAGTGGAACAGAATTGACCGGGTGGTAGAGTCGTGGAAATACTTGTTTCTTCCATATTTTTGGCCTTAGCTACATGGAACTGCTACTGCGAAAACATGGAAGAATTGAAATCTTAGATCAAAACACTATGTATGGATGGTATGAACTGCCTAAACAAGAATTCTGGAACGGCGAACAACCAGAGCCTATTACTTACTCAGACTCACTACATCAAAAAATTTCCATTAATGAAACATGGAAATCCGTTGGAAAATCAAAAATATGCATGTCCGATGAAAGGGTTGTTGCTATCTGCTCCAATAACGAATCCTTGGTTTCACTGAATAACTCACAAATTCACGGAATAACTTAACTAAAGAAACTAGATAGACCTTTCTCTTCGTCTCCGGTCGATGGATCTTCTCAATTGGAAGATCTCCTATATGGCTAAGAAACATTCCAGTTGACCGAGCCTAATTCGAATTGTTTTGTTCCGAAGGAAAGATATTCACGGGGCCGGTTCGTCCGATTCAGATATTCACGACCAAGAGGTACTGGATTCTCTTTCGGATAGGCCCCGAAAAAGGAAGGAAGGCTGGAATGCCAAGAGACGTCTATTATCGAATTCACCCGACCCAAGAGTACCCATTTTGGGAACGTCCAGCGCCAAAGTCACTGAATGGGTAAGGCGCCAATCCCTCAAACGGACTATGTAATGTACTTTATGGGTTACGGGCGGGCATTTTCCCAGAGGTTTCTATTGTATCAATCTACCCCTGTGTGATTCCTGTTGAAGCATCTACTCGGGGGGTGGGTTCAGGGCGGACGATTTCAAAGCGAACTCCCCATTCAGTAGATAGAGAAGATCTCCAAGATTTCGTGATCCGCTGCCGAACTTATTCCAATTCCAACAGCTCGGACTGGGGTCGTGGGGATCGCCGGAATACTTCGTATCAACAGAAACTCGGTCTATCGATTCGATCCGAGATCTCTGAATATTGTTGAGAATGCTTGTTCAATGAGCATTCTCAATATTATGCCTTGAAGAGGACTCGAACCTCCACGCTCTTTAGCACGAGATTTTGAGTCTCGCGTGTCTACCATTTCACCATCAAGGCATCTTGAAAGTGAATCGTATTCCATGAATATGATATCTATCTAGTGTGATGGATGGAATCTATGACAAAGGTGGAGTGTTGGAGTCTTTCTATCGATCGGTCATGTCATATAGGCCTGAGTCGGACATCCAATTGCTTCGATTTGAAGATATTTTATATCTATCAAAAAGATGTACAATCAAACCTACTTCTCGATTCCATAGAAGCCCACAGACTTTTATTTGTAAAAACAACAAAAGCGACGAGCGGTCGACTCGTCGAACTACGATCTTTAGCTTGAGGAACCCTATGGTTAGAACGCATTTGAGACGGAAGTGGTTCATGTTTACTGATGTGACACAAGAGAGCCGCGGGATAGCAAAGACAAGGGCCACGAATTCGGGCGATAGTGACGGTGATTCAGAATTCGAAAAGTTCGCAAAATTGTGGGGGCAGGCCAATCTGCTATTCTCATATCACTATGAGGAAGACTACCCCAAATGGCATCTCAGAGTTTATGGCGTATTGCTCGCCATACGCCATTTGCCATTTGACCCTGCCTTATCCATTTTAAAGGCCCTCTCGAAAATACATACGTCAGAGCTCGAGAAAAGCTGGGCTCACTTAGAAAATCTACGGCGGGTGAATGAAAGGATCGCACTCCTCATCTGGCTCATTCCGTATTCTCCAATACGGATTTCGGCTTAGGTAAGGCAGTCACTTTTTCGAGATAACCTAAATCCCGGGCTCGTCTGTTCAAAGAAGGATTCTAGAATCCTTCTTTGAACAGAGGAAGAGGAGCCCGGGAGTTACGTTAGCTCTTGGATTCGCCAGAATAACAGGGCCGAGGTGTCTCTTTTCGTCACTCCTTTAAGTCTGAGAAAGTTGTTCCAAATGAGATCAATATCTTCCGGATAAAGGAAGGAGATGTACTCCAGGATCCTAATCCTAATGGCTGTATTCCAGCCTAGGGGGTGTACTGCGACCACGAGGGACTTCACTCGGGGTCGCCATTTGGAGTCACTTATCTCAAAAAACTTTTCGAAGAGATGATCCGCGAATGTCGACAACGCCTCAAACTCCTGTGCATCTCTCTTCAGAATCTCGAGTAGTTCTTCATGGAAATCCAGATTATCCATATGGGGGTTACCTCCTACCTATTTTGAATGAAACCTATAACAAGAAGTTTACTAGAAATTGAATGAAACCTATAACAAGAACAAGAAGTTTAATATAATAGAAATAACGCGGGATTTCTGTCCCATGAATGAAATCTGGAAGTTCTTCTGCGGATCGATTTTCAATTGAAACTAGCTATTCCACTGTGAATTTCAATGAGGATTCCAGTGGAATATGGTACAAGATAGGGCTTCCTCCGAACACATACATAAGAGCTCTTCTCTTTCTTATGTATGTGTAACCGTGATCTATGAACACATTCATTTTCATTATAGCTAGTTTCAATTGAAAATCGATCCGCAGATGTCTGAAACCGAAACGCAAGGTATCTATAGATATAGATTGTATATGTATCTACATTTTCTTTTTAATTTTTATGCGAATTTGAAACAAAAAAAAAAAAAACAGTGGAAGACTGTTCGACTCTTCTACGATCTTTGGCTAAGGCAGCTTGATCGTAATTATGGCAATAAGGAGCCTACTATGCCTATAAATACTTTGAAACTGGAGTGGTTCAGGTTTACGGATGTGAGACAAGACAGACGGGGGATAACAAAAGCAATGGATACGAATTGGGGCTATAGTGACGGCTCCAGTTCGGATGACGATGCGGAATTCGACAAGGGCGCGAAGTTCGCGCAAGCCGCCCAGGAGATCTTCGCAAAGCACTTAGCGGAAGACTACGCTAAATGGGAGCCAAGAGTTCGGGAGATCGTAGAGTGGATTGCGATCTTCGAGTTCAAGGATCCATTATTGGTGTTACAGAACCTGGCAAAGTTCTACTCGTTAGAGACAGCCTGGGAACCGATGAAGAAGTACAATCCGTCAGATCCTGATAATTCCATACAAGAGATGGTTGATACCCAATGGGATCAGCACTTACAAGAGTTCGCGCAGTTGTCTGCGGCGGCAGATCTTCTATTCTCAGATCACTATGAGGCAGACTACCCCAAAAGGCATCTGAGAGTTTATAGCGTCTTGCTCGCCATATCCCACTTACCATTGGACACTGCCTTATCCGTGTTAGACGACCTGGCGAAAATAGATACGTCAGAGTTGGAGAAAAGCTGGGACGACTTAGCGAATCTCCGTCAGGTGAACAAAAGGTTGGCCTTGTTCATGTGTGTGGCTGATTCTTGATTCTCGAAAAGGGATTTGGACCTAGCTAGGGCATTCAATTCAGTTATTTTTTTCTACTTTTTTTTAGACTTCCTGATTGCGAATCAGGAAGTCTCTATCGATGGGATAAGGGAGTGA